CCCGTTTTTGATGATAATGCCAAAATATCAAGTTGGCTCATCCGTCTTTGTGCTGATCGTTACAGGCCTCTTGAATATTCTCCTCTCCTATTTATTTTATTAATTTCATTTTTTTATGAATTCATTTTTTTTTTTGAAATGCGAATTTACTTTACTATCTAGAAATTAATAGGAATTTATAGGAATTCTCTTGTTGAGACCCTATGATTTGATTAAAACCTCAGATTCATACTAGAACCACGATGATTCAAAAAGCCCCCAAACCAAAAAGTTCTTTGAGTAAGAACCCTTTGATCATCACTTATCAATGAATGGATAATGGGTGTTATGGATAAAAAGAAAAATCCAAGTAAATATAGCTATATCTCCTTCAGTCTAGGATAAGAGTGCTTCGGAAAGAAGAAAAACTATTTGAGACCCCTTTACACATTTTTGGGAGTCCGGCTGCGAGGTATGAATAGTACGCATGAATCATAGTTCAAATATTTCTTGATCTATTCCATATATTCTGTGCTCCAGATACTCGAATAAATATCCGACGAGGCAAAGCCCATCTCTATCGAGATGACAGATCTGTTTTCTGTACTATCAATAGGATCAATTAGAACAAGTCACACACTCATATTCCGGAAATACCGAAACAAGGGAATTCCACGATCGAACTACCAACCCAGTAACCCGAGTCTTCCAAAATTTAGGATTGAATGGAAAAGCCCGGGTTTTCTTGATTTTGATTGAAACATCAGGACTTCGTAGTTATTATAGAACTAACTGACTAAAATTCCATCCAGTAAAACGGAAGAATTGTAAATCTCCAAAATAATGGATAAGAATATCGCAAATAAGGCCATTGCGACGCCCATCAAGGGGGTCGTTCCCCACCCAGGGGCTACTTTACCATATTCCGAATTCAAAGGTTTCAATAAATCCCCTATAAAAGTTCGTCTTGGCCCAGATTTGGAACTATCCTCAACGGTTTGTGTAGCCATAAATCCTATTGCATCCTATTGCATTGATTGAGATCTGTTGACTTTGTATACTATTCCGTTGTAAATAAACGGATCTTATTGTAACGTAGATCCACCATTCGTGGTCTTAAAATTCTATAATAATGGAAACAGCAACCCTAGTCACCATCTTCATATCTGGTTCACTTGTAAGCTTTACTGGGTATGCCCTATATACCGCTTTTGGGCAACCCTCTCAACAATTAAGAGATCCGTTCGAAGAACACGGGGACTAGTTGAAATAACAAACCTCCCTATTATATTGGGAGGTTTGTTATTTTAATTGAAATTGAGATAATCAAAAATTATTTCATCTTCTTAGTAGAAATCCTAGGCGGGTCTCGGAAAAAAATAGCGAAAAAAATTATCCCTAGAGTCGATACTAACAGGAATGTATAAACCAATGCTTCCATAGATTCGATCGTGGTTTACAATTATAGCTTACGTACCTGTGCATTTGGAATCATTTCCCGGAAGAAGGGGAAAGAGTCAAAGGAAAGCAATGATCCAAATCAAGACTTTTCCGATACTCTATATTAGATTAACAAAAAAAAATAGAAGAGAAATATACATATACCAGAGCAATGTTGTATCAGATTGTTTGTCTCCTTGTGGTTGGGTCTCCGATTTTTTGGAATGTTCCAAACTCTACTTGAGAATCCAAATCTGGATCAATACCAGCAAAAACATCTCTGAACAAGGTTCTAGCACCATGCCAAATGTGGCCGAAAAAGAAGAGCAAAGCAAATGAGACATGTCCAAAAGTAAACCAACCCCTTGGACTGCTGCGAAAAACACCATCTGATTTCAAAGTAGCACGATCTAATTCAAAAATCTCCCCCAATTGAGCACGTCTAGCATATTTTTTCACAGTAGCAGGATCACTATAACTAACTCCATTGAGTTCACCACCATAGAACTCAACAGTTACACCTACCTGTTCCACACTATACTTGGATTCCGCCCTTCTAAAAGGAACATCTGCTCGCACAATTCCGTCTCCATCTACCAAAACTACTGGAAATGTTTCAAAAAAGGTAGGCATACGGCGGACAAAAAGTTCATGACCTTCTTTATCTCTAAAGACGGGGTGCCCTAACCAGCCAACAGCTATTCCATCGCCGTTGTCCATTGAGCCTGCTCTGAATAATCCTCCCTTTGCCGGATTATTACCAATGTAATCATAAAAAGCTAATTTTTCGGGAATTTTAGACCAAGCTTCTGATAAACTCAGATTTTCGGCTAGCCCAGCGCTAACTCTTCTATATATTTCTTGCTGAAAGTACCCTTGATCCCACTGATAACGAGTGGGCCCAAATAATTCAATTGGGGTAGTTGCTGAACCATACCACATAGTTCCAGCAACTACGAAAGCTGCAAAAAAGACAGCAGCGATACTACTAGAAAGGACAGTTTCAATATTGCCCATACGTAATCCTTTGTATAAACGTTGGGGCGGGCGGACACTAAGATGGAATAGGCCCGCTAATATACCCAATGTCCCCGCTGCAATATGATGAGAGGCTATTCCTCCTGGAACAAAAGGATCAAAACCTTCTGCCCCCCAAGATGGATTTACAGGTTGTACTTTTCCGGTTAAGCCATAAGGGTCGGACACCCATATTCCAGGACCATACAAGCCTGTTACATGAAATGCTCCAAACCCAAAGCAAGCCACTCCGGCAAGAAATAAATGAATTCCAAAAATCTTGGGTAAATCCAAGGAGGGTTTACCCGTACGCTCGTCGCGGAATATTTCTAGGTCCCAATACACCCAATGCCAGATAGCTGCTAAGAAGCACAAACCAGAAAGCATAATATGTGCCCCGGCTACACCTTCGTAACTCCAAATACCCGGATTCGTTATAGTCCCCCCGGTAATACTCCAACCACCCCATGAATTTGTTATTCCTAAACGAGTCATGAAGGGTATAACGAACATACCCTGTCTCCACATTGGATCAAGAACAGGGTCAGAGGGATCAAAAACCGCTAATTCGTATAAAACCATCGAGCCGGCCCAACCAGAAACCAGAGCTGTATGCATTATATGGACAGAAAGTAATCGGCCGGGATCATTCAATACGACGGTATGAACACGATACCAAGGCAAACCCATAGAAAAACCCCTTTATGAAAAAAAAAATAGACACTATGTGACTTTCTCGCATTGAGTTGGAAAAGACTATGCTGTGCACCTTACCCTTCCATTGGATTATCTCGAATCAACAGTTCATATTTATTATTTATTCCGTTCCGTTAGTAATAATTGAACAATTCCGTTCGTAGGAGCAAAGAGAAACAGATCTATTCTATACCCGATAAGTACCAATACGCAATGGGGATTGGGCCCACTTTTGGAGCAAATGCAATACAAAAAGGCTTGCTCATCATTCGGCGATCCATTCGTAAGATTTGGACTTTATTCAACCTAAATCTATGGATAAAATATGATAAACAACAATATTCGACTAGGAAAACGAGAAAATAAAAATAGGAAGACAAAAAAATCTATTGTTACGTTTCCACATAAAAGTAAAGTATAGTACTTAACTCCCTTTTCTTTCATTTTATGCCCATTGGTGTTCCAAAAGTACCTTTTCGGAGTCCTGGAGAGGAAGACGCGGCTTGGGTTGACGTATAGTGCGACTTGTCAGACATATTGGGTCATATGGTATTTCCCCGTTCTCTCTCCCGATTGAGATATCCCCCGTCTTCCCCAAGAAAGATTGATTATATCATAAACTATCAAGAATTCGGAGCGTGAAGTGTAATTAGATCAATTTATTTGTTTGTTGATTTTGGGGATTATTATCAATTAATAAGATTTATGGTTAGATTAACAAGAAAAAAATCAATATAAATTTTAAAATTTAAAAATTAAAGTATAAAGTATACAGGCTCCGTTCAGAAAATTTCAAATTAGTAATCCTACACATTTACTACTAGTATCATAAAAGATTCTTATTTAATCTTAATCATAGAAGCGACCTCAAACTTACCAATCAATCAAATAATATGATAAATACATTGCATATTTTGAAAAAGAAAACATGAGAAATGATGAAAAGAAATTGAAAAAAAAAATTGTACCAAAAAGAAGTGGTATAGGCAGCATTTGTCCTATATGTGCGAATCCAATTCGGGCGGATCTTTACCCGGAGTAGAAAATAAACCTAAAAAAAGAATTGAGGGGACCCATTCAGGAACAAGAAAATAACATTGTGATTTGAATCTCAATGTGACAATACATCAATGAGAGGTTAATTCGATAAGTTCAATGAATTCTTTTTTTTTATAGGTTAAAAAGAAGTAATTGGAAACTTATTCATCTTTCTTTAAAAATCGGGGAAAAGCCCTCTTTAGCTTGGTTTCTTTCCTTAGTAAAAGCTTGCTACGAAAAGGGGGGCTGGGGTCGACACATTGATTCTTTCTTTCACACCATTTTTGCATTTTTTTTTTTTGAACCGTATGCATCTAAAGATGCGCGTACGGTTCCTAAGGGATAAAATTTTGTCCTAATCAACCGACTTCATCGAGAAAGATTACTTTTTTTAGGCCAAGAGGTTGATAGCGAGATCTCGAATCAAATTGTTGGTTTGATGGTATATCTCAGTATAGAGGATGGTACTAGGGATCTTTATTTGTTTATAAACTCTCCCGGCGGATGGGTAATCCCGGGAATAGCTATTTATGATACTATGCAATTTGTGTCACCAGATGTACATACAATATGCATGGGATTAGCAGCTTCAATGGGATCTTTCATCCTGGTCGGAGGGGAAATTACCAAACGTCTAGCATTCCCTCACGCTTGGCGCCAATGAGTTTTTTTAAGAAAAAAAAAGAAGAAGACTATGCCTTCGCCATATAAAATATGAATATTAAGTAATAATAGCATGGCATTTGGGATTTGATATGAGCAAACTCTTTTGTTTGTTTTTCACAACATGTGATTATGTATCGAGGTAGTAGTATGAAACAAAGGTTATTCCGGATTTGATCTTATGGATGGGGGATCCGTTTCAGCGTCACAAACCCTTTTGCTTCTACACTTGAAGTCTCTTTCCAATATTTATATTATGAAAGAATACAAAAAAAGATCATTTTCATTTTTCCTTCGTTTTTCGGATCAAGAAAACACTTTGGGATTGCTGAATTGCAAACGAGATAGATAATAAGATAAAATATCTAAAGCAACGGAACCATCATAGTATTTTTGGATTCCTCCTAAAAAAGGATGGTAAATGGCTTACTGGATCTGATAGATCCTATTTTTCTCTCTCTTAAAGAGGGGAGGGAAAACAAAATTCCATAACAGAGCCGTATGCAATGCGCAAAACATGCCTGTACGGTTGTTCAATTCTATCTTTCTTTTTTCTTCTTGTTCTATTTTTCCTTCCCTTCGCGGGACCGTGCGAAGCAGAAGAACCTTTTATTATCTTATATCATCAGGGTTATGATCCACCAACCTGCTAGTTCTTTTTATGAGGCACCTACAGGAGAATTTATCCTGGAAGCGGAAGAATTACTGAAACTCCGCGAAACCCTCACAAGGGTTTATGTACAAAGAACGGGCAACCCCTTATGGGTTGTATCTGAAGACCTGGAAAGGGATGTCTTTATGTCAGCAACAGAAGCCCAAGCTCATGGCATTGTTGATCTTGTAGCCGTCGAAAATAGCGGGAATTTCACATAAACCTGCAATCCTGTTTCGAGCCATAATTCAAATAATCTGTAATTTCGTATTTTTTCCTTTTTCTTACCCCAGTCAAATTACTTGAAGTATGAAATAATTCATAATCATCCGGTTAGGATGGATCTAAACCAGCCCATTCGGTATACGATTCAGAATTCAAGATGCCAACCATTAAACAACTTATTAGAAACACAAGACAGCCAATCCGAAATGTCACGAAATCCCCTGCTCTTCGGGGGTGTCCTCAGCGCCGAGGAACATGTACTAGGGTGTATGTGCGACTCGTTTAGATCATGAGCTGAAGAAAACAATATGATTTTCCCAGTATCAATGATCGGTAGCAATGAATAGGGTAGAATCGATGAGCCCGGAACCCTATCCTATATTTTAGGGAATTTATGGCTTCCATTGGTGCAAATCCAATCAATTCAATTGGAGTTGAAAAGCAATTCCCCACTGGTAGCAATGGTTATCCATTAAGCGGGAAAATAGTATTTAAGAGCGGGAAGATTTTGTTCCAACTCTTGCAAGAACGGACTAAGAGGGCCAGCTACCTAGCCAACCTTCCTAATTAAATGCCGTTACTGTATGGATAGATCTTCATTGTGAAAAGACCTATTACTCGATAATTCATGGGTAGAGCCAAAAGGTTTGTGTGAACTGTACAAGTTCCCAATAACTTTGATTAAATGAGGAAGGGGCTCCGGTGTATAGAGAGGGCCTCACCGTTTAAGAAGTGACCATAGAAACGATGGAAACCGCTATTTTTTTTTAGTAATTTACTACCATTACTTATTACTTTTTACTTGACTATTTTTTTACTATTTTTTTTATGTCCAATACAATATTCTATTTATATTGGTCCAATTTCTTGTTTGGAGGTGAAATGCCTGAAAGAAATAGAAAATAGTGGTTGGGAAGGTCATAGTAGCAAAAGCCGTTGGAATTTATATTTTATACATCGGAATAATCCGTTTTGTTATTAATTATTAAACTAGGGAAGGGTAAGAATGACTGAAAGAAAAAAATCAATTAGTTATTCATCAAAGTTTTATTTGATTCAATGACCAGAGTTAGACGAGGATATATAGCTCGCAGGCGCCGAACAAAAATTCGTTTATTTGCATCAACTTTTCGAGGGGCTCATTCAAGACTTACTCGAACTATTACTCAACAGAAAATGAGAGCTTTGGTTTCTGCTCATCGGGATAGAGGCCGGAAAAAGAGAGATTTTCGTCGTTTGTGGATCACTCGAATAAATGCTATAATCCGGGGGGGCGGGGTATCCTATAGTTATAGTCGATTAATACACGATTTGTACAAGAGACAATTGCTTCTAAATCGTAAAATACTTGCGCAAATAGCTATATCAAATAGGAATTGTTTTTACATGATTTCTAATGAGATCATCAAATCGGGAGAATGTGAAGAATTTAACGAAATGATTTAAACGGAATTCCCCGGAGAATGAACTCCGGGGAGGTACAGTATAAATTCATATGCTAAGAGAAAGAATGAACCAACACGTTAAAAAAAAAGATTTCTTCTTAACCGATTCTTTTTTTCTATTACGACGTGACAATAAAATCTCTCGGCTTTTCCAAAAGAACTTCAATCGAAGTTTGAGTTCCAATTAAAGTTTTTTTCTTCAGGAGTAGGCCTATTTATTTCTGATACTAGGGCCGGCAGTTTTAGGGATTGACTCAGGTCTCTCAAACTGTTTTTCATTATTAAGAAAAGGTAACGAAGATAAAATACGAGCTTGTTTTATGGCAATAGTAACTAATCGTTGTTGTTTCAAGGTCAATCTGTTCACTCTTCTAGATAATATTTTTCCCTGTTCACTAATAAATCGACTAATTAAACTCATGTTTCTATAATCAATTCGATCCCCCGATCCAATTGGTGGGGGCAAACGCCTACGAAAAGATCGTTTGGATTTACGAAGGGGTCGCTTGGTTTTATCCATAGTTCATTCCTTATCTCTAAAATCCTATTTTATTTGATTTCTTCATTTATTTATTTTTTTTTTTCGGATCCAACGGAAATAGGATTTGATTTATTTATATATATATATATATAATATGTTATTTCTTCCTTTTCCTTGCTTAACTTCAAAAGGGGACACAACACAGATGCTCTACTCACTCTATTTCTTTATCTCTCCGTGAATCGTATGCTTGTGACAATATGGGCAAAATTTTCTCAATTCTAATCGACCGGGTGTATTGTGTCGATTCCTTTGAGTAATATATCTTGAAACACCCGATGGTTTTTTTTGTTTATTGAAACCATTTCGGGTACAGCTGGTACATTCCAAAAGAACTATTACTCTAGCATCTTTACCCTTGGCCATGAACCTCCTTTACATTTTTGATTTACTCAACTCTTCCATTTTTTACCTGAATCAAAAAAAAGGGGCAAAAAGAAATCGAAGTTTCTAACATAAAATCGAATTGGGAAAGATTGGATTTCCATCAATGGAGTAATACTAAGTAATACAATTTTTTCTAACTATCAACTATTTTTGAATCTCAGTATTTCATTTACTATCTTGTGTGGTCTCAAACATCCTGTGCCCTAAAACCACATTTTTTCTTTGCTCTCCCACGATTAATTCTATCCTGAGCTCGAACTTCGCTGGGGTTCAATCCACTTTTTTCTTTCCTTCTTATCTCAACCAAATGAAAAAAAAAAAGAAGGAAATTAGTAACAAAGAATTTGGAGTATCTATAATCTTCTTCACCCCCTTATATCCCAAAAACTAGAATGAAAAAAAGGGGAATACCAACGCATCCGGGAATAAACGATTGATCTCTATCAATAGACCCGCTAAAGAACCGAACCATAAAGTAGCTAACACGGGTGCCACGGAGAGATATGTTTTTATATCTCGCATTGCAAAGCCTCCTTTTTTATTTTTATTATAATGCATATGATATATTATCAGATAGACGCATCTAACTATATAGAATAACTATTTCTATAGTTAGATATAGTTAAAGGTCACTTGTATTTGTACACAGAATCTCCTAACTAAAAAAGTTAGGTAGAATAATCCGGTAAACGAGATCCACCCGTTCCTAAAACAGAATTACAAAAGGGAATCCCTTCTTCTCTAGCATTCCCAAAAAGATTCTTTCTTTATATATGTTTATACGTATGTTTATATGTTTATTATTATTATTATAACTATAAGAAACCAAAAAGAAGAAATGGCAAGAGAAATAGTATCCTCTATAGGATAGGGGAAATCATAATATTGGAAAACAAGACAGGGATTCTGTACAATGACATAGTACAACTGATGGAAAGGGATGTAGCGCAGCTTGGTAGCGCGTTTGTTTTGGGTACAAAATGTCACAGGTTCAAATCCTGTCATCCCTACCATATTACTTCTCTTATAGGTAGTAACGGGAAATCCATCGAGGTCGACTCAAGTTGGACATATTCTAGTATTTTAGAATACTGTGATGCATGCTAACTAATAGATTGGGTTGGGGCGGGGGTGGGGTAGGAAAAAATCCTTTTCTTTCTAGTTTAGTTCTATCTCCTGCCATGTCATAGGAAAGCGCTCTTAGTTCAGTTCGGTAGAACGCGGGTCTCCAAAACCCGATGCCGTAGGTTCAAATCCTACAGAGCGTGATTATATCATGTTCTTATCATTGTAATGTCGAATTACAGTAAAATAACATTACTAACTCAAATTGAAATTGACCTCCTGCAGATTAAGGAGGAGGTCAATTAAAGAAAGAGATGTTACTCAATCAAAGGTCTAACTGATCGCCGCGTCTGTATTGTAAATATGCAGTTACGAATAATCCGGCCAAAGTAATAGGAATTAAACCTAATACAATTCCAAATAGAAAAACTTCAATCATTTCAATTTGTTTGAAGGGGGAGAAAATCAAAGTAATAGCTATCCCTAAATATTAATAAATAGTAATTCCAATCAGCCCATGAATCTCAATACTAAGCCAAGAGTTGAAAATGGATGAAGGATGAAACTAGAGAATACCTGAAAACCCTACAGAAAAAGTTTGTTTATTTGAATTAATTGTTCATTCATTCAATGAATTTCAAATAAGTCGTATCTTGCTCAGACCAATCAATAGAGCTGAGGTTATAGTTAAAGCAGCCAGTAGAAAACCAAAATAACTAGTTATGGTAGGCATGAAAGAGCTAAATGAGATATGTTCTTTTTTTTTTTACATATGTTTTATAAAGCACTTACCTAAGTTTTCCTTTTTGCAAGAAAATTTATGAAGACAGGATAAGATGATAAAAAAAAACA